GGTTAAAGAATCTCTTTCTAGTTGCTCTGGAACAATTAGGAGATTCTCTGGAAGAGATACGGGGTTCTGCTTTTGGTGGCAACATGCTATTGGGTGGTGGTCCCGCTTATGGGGTCAAATCAATATGTTCTAAGAAGAAATATTTGAATATAAATCTCATCGATCTCATAAGTATCATACCAAATCCCATCAATCGAATCACTTTTTCGAGAAATACGAGACATCTAAGTCGTACAAGTAAAGAGATCTATTCATTGATAAGAAAAAGAAAAAATGTGAACGGTGATTGGATTGATGATAAAATGGAATCCTGGGTCGCGAACAGTGATTCGATTGATGATGAAGAAAGAGAATTCTTGGTTCAGTTCTCCACCTTAATGACAGAAAAAAGGATTGATCAAATTCTATTGAGTCTGACTCATAGTGATCCTTTATCAAAGAATGACTCTGGTTATCAAATGATTGAACAACCGGGATCAATTTACTTACGATACTTAGTTGACATTCAGAAAAAGTATCTAATGAATTATGAGTTCAATAGATTCTGTTTAGCAGAAAGACGGATATTCCTTGCTCATTATCAGACAATCACTTATTCACAAACCTCGTGTGGGGCTAATAGTTTTCATTTCCCATCTCATGGAAAACCCTTTTCGCTCCGCTTAGCCCTATCCCCTTCTAGGGGTATTTTAGTGATAGGTTCTATAGGAACTGGACGATCCTGTTTGGTCAAAAACCTAGCGGCAAACTCCTATGTTCCTTTCATTACGGTATTTCCGAACAAGTTCCTGGATGACAAGTCTAAAGAGTATCTTATTGATGATATCGATATTGATGATAGTGACGATATCCATATTGATGATAGTGACGATATTGATGATGACCTTGATACGGAGCTGCTAACTATGATGAATGTGCTAACTATGTATATGACGCCGAAAATAGACCGATTTGATATCACCCTTCAATTCGAATTAGCAAAAGCAATGTCTCCTTGCATAATATGGATTCCAAACATTCATGATCTGTATGTGAATGAGTCGAATTACTTATCCCTCGGTCTATTAGAGAACTATCTCTCCAGGGATTGTGAAAGATGTTCCACTAGAAATATTCTTGTTATTGCTTCGACTCATATTCCCCAAAAAGTGGATCCCGCTCTAATAGCTCCGAATAAATTAAATACATGCATTAAGATACGAAGGCTTCTTATTCCACAACAACGAAAGCACTTTTTCATTCTTTCATATACTAGGGGATTTCACTTGGAAAAGAAAATGTTCCATACTAACGGATTCGGGTCCATAACCATGGGTTCTAATGCACGAGATCTTGTAGCACTTATCAATGAGGCCCTATCAATTAGTATTACACAGAAGAAATCAATTATAGAAACTAATACAATTAGATCCGCTCTTCATAGACAAACTTGGGATTTGCGATCCCAGGTAAGATCGGTTCAGGATCATGGGGTCTTTTTCTATCAGATAGGAAGGGCTGTTGCACAAAATGTACTTCTAAGTAATTGCCCCATAGATCCTATATCTATCTATATGAAGAAGAAATCGTGTAAGGAAGGAGATTCCTATTTGTACAAATGGTACTTCAAACTTGGAACGAGCATGAAGAAATTAACGATACTTCTTTATCTTTTGAGTTGTTCTGCCGGATTGGTCGCTCAAGATCTTTGGTCTTCACCCGGACCCGGATCCGGTGAAAAAAATAGGATCACTTCTTATGGATTCGTTGAGAATGCTTCTGATCTAGTTCGTGGCCTATTAGAAGTAGAAGGCGCTCTGGTGGGATCCTCACGGACAGAAAAGGATTGCAGTCAGTTTGATAATAATCGAGTGACATTACTTCTTCGGTCCGAACCAAGGAATCCGTTAGATATGATGCAAAATGGATCTTTTTCTATCGTTGATCAGAGATTTTTCTATGAAAAATACGAATCGGAGTTTGAAGAAGGGGAAGGGGCCCTCGACCCGCAACAGATAGAGGAGGATTTATTCAATCACATAGTTTGGGCTCCTAGAATATGGCGCCCTTGTGGCAATCTATTTGATTGTATCGAAAGGCCCACTGAATTGGGATTTCCCTATTGGGCCGGGTCATTTCGGGGCAAGCGGATCATTTATCATAAAAAGGATGAGCTTCAAGAGAATGATTCGGAGTTCTTGCAGAGTGGAACCATGCAGTACCAGACACGAGATAGATCGTCCAAAGAACAAGGCTTTTTTCGAATAAGCCAATTCATTTGGGACCCTGCAGATCCATTCTTTTTCCTATTCAAAGATCAGCCCTTTGTCTCTGTGTTTTCGCGTCGAGAATTCTTTGCAGATGAAGAGATGTCAAAGGGGCTTATTACTTCCCAAACAAATCCTTCTACATCTATATCTAGACACTGGTTCATCAAGAATACGCAAGAAAAGCACTTCGAATTGTTGATTCATCGCCAGAGATGGCTTAGAACCAATAGTTCATTATCTAATGGATCTTT